GAAATACGATCGAGAGGGGCCAACTCAAACCCTTCGGGTAAAATAAGAACAGCCCCCACATTCAAAGCTCCCTTTTTACCATTAGCAAGAACTTGTTTCAGTTGCTTATCATAAGGAATTCGAACAATTGCTTCAAATACAGTATCGGGAAGTACCGCCTGTGGAACCTCGATTTCCACGGGCTTATTAGCCAAATGACAATTGGCGCATACAATACGGCCAGTTGCTTCTCGGGGATTTTCATAACCTTGCTGTGCAAAAATGGGATATGCGTTTGAAACGGGTGCTCGGGTTATTATAAATATCATGAGTGATACGGAAATGGATCGAGTAATCTCTTCCTCTATCCAAGAAAAGGCATTTCTAGTTTGCATGGTAAATCATTGATCCTGAAAATTTCTACAATAAGATTTGGTAGGTCGCTAATCTAGTTCCCTATCCACAATTCTGCTATTTACTAAATAAATATAAATTTGACTGGAATATGGAATGAATCCCTGGATCGGTAAAAAGAATAAGTAAGATTTCGAATGTTTAGCTTATGCACAAAGTAACAAATATTAGAATTGAATCCTGTTAATCATTTTTTCAACCCTTCATTGAATGATAAATCACTACAAGTGACGGAGATACGCGATTTAAATAAAAGAAGATCCAATATTTAAAAATCGCATCTAGAATAACTGGACAAATGGAAACAAGAACGGATCGAATTTGATCATTTTGAGCAAATCCAAAATCCTTATAGACCAAAGCAATCATTAACTCCCAACCTTTGGTCGAATGGTATCCGAAGAAAAGATCAGCTAAGAAAAGAATAGAAAAAGCTTTTAGTGTATCACTTAAGTTATAAAGGAATTCTTGAACCCAAGAGTTAAGAATAAAAAGTTCTTCATTACCTAAAATAGAATAAACACTGAGAATAATGAAATAGATTATATTTGTCGAGAAGTGCAAAATCGTCTGGATACGATCCTCATTGTACGTTTTGATCAATTGAATCGTTTCCCTGTAGATTCCGATACGAAGTTCTTGTAGACGCGTTTCCGGGTATTCTTTTATCATTTCATCCAGGAAGAAAAGTTCCTCTAATTCTATGAATGTTTTGAGAATACTCTTTTCTTGAATATCGTTCAAAAGAATTTCGGATTTACTAGTATTCCACCAATTAGTAACCCAAGATTCAAAACCTTTCTTAAATAAGAAAGAGATCCACCAGGGAAAAAATAATATAGAGATAAAGGGAATGAATGCTTTAAAGGGAATGAATGTTTTCTTTTTTGCCATTTTTCGTCTTTAATGAACTCACCTCATTCGGCAACGCCGACTCTATATGATAATAATATCTCTCTGAAGCATAAGTAAGTCATAGAGATTAGAACGTATCCCCTCCCCCCTTTTTTTTTTATTTACAATTCGGAAATTAACCCTTGAACTTGAATTTCGAAAGAATCCAGAAAAAGAATAAGAAAGGAGAAGAGTCCACTTCAAATTCGAATGGAGAAAAAAGATATTATTTTCAGATATATTACTTACTCAAATTCGAAGCAATCGCTCTCTTTTGATGAATGCACGAAAAAATCCCTTCAAGTAATGAATATTATTCGGATTTCGAAACGAAAGAGCGCCCTTTCTATCAAGATAGAAAATATTTCAAAAATAAAATTCTTTATTTCGAAATCTTTTGATATATAAGATGAATTCTTTATTTTATTTATATTTATTTTTTACTGAATTAAGGTGAGTGGATTTACGCACGCATAAAAAACTTTTTTTGCAGACAAAAAAAGTTTGGCTATTTCGTGTACATCTGCTTTGGTCCGAATGGGCATTCTGAAGAAACTTCAGTTAAATTATGCTATAGGAAAAATTTGAAAAATTTTTTCGAAAGCATTCATTCTTCCCTTCATTTTTTCAAAAAATTTCAATTGGTACACGTAAGAAATAAGCCAATTCGGCAGCTTTTTGTTCAATTTCTCGCGGAGTCAAATTTTCATCGGTACGAGTCAAAGGAATGGCTCCCTGTCCTCTAATTTCCATATAAAGCACACGACGAATAGAAATACCCTCTTTAACCTCTATTCTGATGGACTGAACGTCTTTCATAAGGAATCGGAGGAAAATGCGACGATTTTTTCCAGGAAATCCCCAACGAAAAATACACACCATTCCCTCTTTTCTATCGAATCGATCATAACCACTACCTATATTCCACGAAATAGTGGACCACAAATAGGAGCTAATAAAGAGACCCGCGATCCCATAGAAAGACATCACGAGCCCCTGCGGAAAAAAAATGATTTGCTGAGATGGAAATAAAGATATCAAATTCCTACCAAGATAACTGGAAGTTCCAACCAATAAGAATCCTAATGAACCTAAAAAAAGAATAAGGGACCACCAGAAATTACTTGTTTTTCGAGCTCCCGCTATAAGTTCTATCCATATATGTTTTGATCGCCAACTCATACTAGATCGGGTTTCATTTTATTGAAATTGGGAGAATAACCCAAATAAATTTGACTTGACTCTTTTTCCGAAATAACTCTCATCAACTAGCACTATTCTGACGTGAACCTTTAGGAGTAAGTCATCGAATTGCTTATAGATCTAAAATAAAAATGGATGAGATTTTCCCCTACCCTATCTAAAACTAAAAAATTTTCTTTCTTTGAAGGTGAAGAAATAAAGAAATCATTGTAATTGCCGGAAATACTAGACCCGTTAAGGGAACAAAAATAGGGGGAAAGTTGCTGAAAGTTGTCATAGAATCGGTACCTCGATTTCATATTTGTACCTGTTATTTCTATTTATTGTTATCTTATTTCTATTTTTTGTTATTTTAATAGTAAGATCTTTTATCTGTTATTGTTATATTGTTAGAAAGGCTTTTTCTAATCATTAGAATTCCTATAGAATTGTGTAGATAATTCTAATAAATATATCTAAATAGGTATATATATATGTATATATTCATATATATATATAATAAGTGGCATAGATATATATATTCTATACTATATAAGTAATTTATATATTCTATAGAATCATAGCATAAGTAATATCTATATCTATTCTATACATATATATGGATAAAATAGATATAGAATCAGTACGGGGGATGTAGAACTAAACTAAATAAATGGTTTTTTATGTTTCTTTTTCTACACGAACTATATGTATGATAATCCCCGCTTTATCTTACTACTCCTCTCTTCTCTATGTTTATATTATTTTGTTATATTACCGTTTTTTGTTTTCTTGTCTTTTAATTTTATTCTTGTCTTATAATTAAAAAATTACAATTTTATTATAAAAAGATTTCATAAAAAAAAAAAAGATTCTTAGTCAAAATGGAGATTCTCGGAAAATATAGAAAAATGAAAAACTCTATAGTGATATCTTTTTCTATAGCTATAGAAAAAGATAATAAGATAATCTATAGAAATATAGATTAAAATAATAAATAAATAAATAGAGAATTAAGGGAATATGAAATCCTTTTTTCTTCTCCAATTTCGCCTAAGACTGAATTCTTTGGACTTCGACTTTTATTTCTTTATTTTTTTTTTGCTTCCTAGAAACTAAATTACTACTCGTTTGTTACAAAAAAAAAAAATTTAGGGTTCTACTTTATTTCATTTTCATTTGAAGTAAAAGAAAATAAAGCGTAGAGTTTTTTTAACAACTGACTCAGAACATCCTTTAAAAGATTACGCGGTACGACTGGATCGAATAAGCCTTTATCAAATAAATATTCAGTCTCTTGTGAACCCTCAGGTACTATTATTTTCAACGTTTCTTCAATTACTCTTTTCCCAGCAAATGCAATGTAGGCGTGGGGTTCGGCAATGATGATCTCCCCCAACATACCAAAACTGGCTGTGACCCCACCAGTAGTAGGAGATGTAAGGATTGAAGTATAAAATGATTTCTTATTTGATTTGTAATCAAATAAAGCCGAAGATATTTTAGCCATTTGCATCAAGCTCAAACTTCCTTCTTGCATGCGTGCTCCTCCGGAAGCACACACTAGAATAAGAGGTAAAGATTGCTTGGTAGCATACTGAATTAGACGGTTTATTTTTTCGCCGACTACAGATCCCATGCTACCCCCCAAAAACTTGAATTCCATAAACCCAATTGCTACGGGAATTCCCTTTATTTGACCTGTTCCTGTTTGAACAGCTTCTTTCAATCCCGTCTCTCTCTGATAAAAATCAATACGATCCACATACGGCTTTTCGTTTTCAAAGATGAAATCCTCATCAGAATCGGAGAGATGTCCCGAAACCAGATCACCAGAAAACACCGCACAGAAAGGCCGAGAAAGGGGATCACAATCCTTATCTGAATTTTGATCATCTCCATCCAGTTGTTCTCGATCTAGTTGGTTATCGTCAGTCTTTTTATTATCTTCAAAGGATTCGTCCTCCGAATCCCATCCAATGGGATCCAGAGAGACCATGTCCTCATCCATTGAATTCCAAGTACCCTGGTCGACCAAAAGTTCTATTCTATCTGGGCTGCCCATTTTTAGGTGAAACCCGCAATGTTCACAAATATTCATTTTTGATTTCAAAAATCTTTGATAATTTAGTTGATAACAATCTTCGCAGAGAACCCACAAATGGTTGTATTTTTGAGTTCTATCTAGATCATTAAAACTCTCGCTCTGAATAATATTTCGTCTTTCATGGTCTTGGTAAATAGAATTAGTGATGGAACCACGATTATCGCAATCATTCAAATTCCAACTAGAATTATCCCAAGTTATGCGACTATCAAGATCTTTGTTCAAAGTATTCATAAGCATTAGCCCCCTTTTTGTTTTGTGAGGTTTTACAGTACATTAAAAATGAAGAACTTCCTCTTTCACTAATATTTCGTTCTTCATGATGAAAAAAATAAGAAATATTCATTTTCGAATTTTCCAATAAATTGAGTTTAATTATGCCAGTCCTCTCTCATTTTCAACGAAAATGAGATTGAGTTGTTCCCAGATCTTTTAGCTTTGCCTCGAATCATTAGGTTTAGACATTATTCGGGTATGTTGAATCCTTTCAAACATGGAAGCAACATACCCTTTTTTGATTTCTCTTTCTATTAAGGAATCCTATGAATAGCGGATTCCCGCACGATAGACTTTTCATTGAAACAATTTTACAAATTCCAACAAATTATTTCTTGAATTGAGTCTTTTCGATTTCCGTCTTATTCAATTTCATTTGACTTATAACTAAACCATAGATCCAAAGATATTTGCGTAAAAAACTCGAGCTACACCATAAAATATACTATTTAGACCGCCAATGCGTCCTCCCCTCCTCAAAAAAAAAAATAAAAGACAAATAAATAAAAGATGGGATCAGTAAGTGTAAACTCACTGAAAATGAATCTTTGTGAGTTCGTCAATATTGTACCAAGGGTGTCTTTAGACTATATCCAATCAGTATAGCTATCCTTCTTCTAACACAGCAACGGAATTTCACAATCAGTATCGAGGTGAAGTGTTAGATGATTTCTGTCTTCTTTCCTTGTTATTTTTCAACATATAATCATGTAATCAAGAGAAAAAATTCCTCAAATTTATATAAGATAAGAGGTCTCTACATTCTACATTATTGTCTTCGAACTATAAAGATCAAGTAAAATGGGGTGTGAATCCGATGGATTAGCTTATAATAATTTGTGGAGAAAATTATCATATTTCTACAATTCAATTAGATGCGAAATCTAGCAATATACTTCTTTTTTTTGAGGTTGTAAAAGATGCTTTTTATCGGAACCTCCTTTTTCTTTTTTTTTTTTTCAAAGATGGAAATTTAGGGAAGTGCTTTCTCTTTATAAAGATATGTATAAAAAGAACATATTTGATTTAGCCTGTTCATGCCTACTATAACTAGTTATTTTGGTTTTCTACTAGTGGCTTTAACTATAACTTCAGCTCTATTTATCGGTCTTAGCAAGATACGACTTATTTGATTTTACATTATAAAATGAATTGAATCAAGAATTAAAAAAAAAGAGATCTTAACTCTTTATCCAGTATTCCATATATTCCACAGTTCCTTCCCATGAGTCCAATTCTTAGTTATTTGAGATTCATGGGGAATACAGATTCATATTATAGATATTACCCCTCCTCTTCTCCTTTCAAACAAATTGAAATGATTGAAGTTTTTCTATTTGGAATCGTCTTAGGTCTAATTCCTATTACTTTGGCTGGATTATTCGTAACTGCATATTTGCAATACAGACGCGGCGATCAGTTAGACCTTTGATTAACTAACATCCCTTTTATTTATTGACTTCCTGTGGAATAAAACAAGTAGGGGGTCAAATTCGTACTACCTTTTAAGAATTTCAATATCATTTTCGATCTAACAAGAATGGAATCACGCCCTGTAGGATTTGAACCTACGACATCGGGTTTTGGAGACCCGCGTTCTACCGAACTGAACTAAGAGCGTTTTATTCTCATAATAAATCTTTTTTTACCCCAATCTATTTTGTATCCACATACTATCATATAGAATATAATTTTCTATTGAGTATGTATGTCCTGTTTTTTAATCGATCTCAAAAGATTCCTTGTTGCTGATAATAAATTCTTATCGATAGGGATGACAGGATTTGAACCCGTGACATTTTGTACCCAAAACAAACGCGCTACCAAACTGCGCTACATCCCTTTTAATTGGTTTACAGTGTCATTGTAAAGAATCTTTGTCTTGTTTTCCACACTTTTATTTTATCCGTTGATATCTACAAAATATCTTTTCATTTTTTCGTTTTCGTCTCATAGTATAGAATATGAAATAAAAAAGAATATATCTAATGAATCGCTGTACATTTCAATTTGAATTAGGGATTATGCATAAATAAAATGCAAGTGCTTATTAGTAATTATAGATATATCTGATCATATATGTATTACTCTTGTGTATACAAAATTACAATAAAGAACAAAGAAGGAGGATTTGAAATGCCAGATCTAAAAACATATCTATCCGTGGCACCAGTGGTAAGTACCCTATGGCTCGGTTCTTTAGCGGGTATATTGATAGAAATCAATCGTTTATTTCCGGATGCATTGATATTCTCCCTTTTTTCTAATTATTGACGTAGGAAGGAAGAGGGCGCAGAAAATGATAGATCCAATCAAATATCTGCGATTAATCCCCCGTCTTTCTTTTTTTTTTTTTTTAGTTTTTAGAACTTATTTGATTTCTTTTCTAAAAGAGGAAGAATAAAAGTGGATTGAACCTCCGAGTTTAGTTTCTCGGAGGTTCAATCCAATCCCAGGTTTCACCTTCATTCAATTAATAAGGTGAGACCAGAAATAGAAATGCGATGGCTAGGGCGGGACAACGATATCATACAAGAAACTGAAATGATAACTTAGATATTGTACTGTGGTTCTAAATAGAGTTAGAAATCATTGTATTTCTTATTATTACATTACTATTCTATATTGATTTCAACGCAATCTTTCATAATTTGATTTCGGGTTAATAACTTTTATTTTTTTTTCCCTTTCGTCTTCTTCGCTTCGAATCAAAAAAAAAAAGGACGAGTTGATTCAATCAAAAACCGAAAGGAGGTTTATGGCCAAGGGTCAAAATATGCGAGTAACGATTATTTTGGAATGTACCAGTTGTGTTCGAGATAACGTTAATAAAGAATCAAAGGGTATTTCTAGATATATTACCCAAAAGAATCAACACAATATGCCTAGCCGATTGGAGTTGAGAAAATTCTGTTCCTATTGTCACAAGCATACGATTCATGGAGAGATAAAGAAATAGCTCAAATCGATCGCCTGTGTGTCACCCCCATAAGGGGCATGATTTGAAAAAATATATTATTTCAAATAGTATAAATCATATGATATATAACATATCCATTTTGGATATATAACATATCAATTCTATATAACTTAATATCTATATAACTTATATATAGTGAAATATATGTGGAAAAAGAAACAAATTCCATTTTGAAAGAAATACGATTGGGGGGATAAGGAATAAGCAAACCATGGATAAAGCTAAGAGACTCTTTATAAAATCTAAACGATTTCTTAAATCTAAGCGATTTTTTAAATCTAAGCAATCTTTTCGTAAGCGTTTGCCCTCGATCCAATCGGGGGATCGAATTGATTATAAAAATATGAGTTTAATTAATCGATTTATTAGTCAACAAGGAAAAATATTATCTAGACGGGTAAATAGATTGACCTTAAAACAACAACGATTAATTACTCTTGCTATAAAACAAGCTCGTATTTTATCTTTGTTACCTTTTTTTAATAATGAAAAACAATTTGAAAAAAGCAAGTTGACCACTCGTGGTTTTAGAAAAAAAAGAGAGAGAATCGATCGTTCCAGGGAAAGGAAAAGAGAGAATTGACCCTTAGAGTGAAGGGAAAGGAGAGAATCGACCGTTCGAGCAAGATGGAAAATTAGGAATAAATATATATTTTATAAATTCTAATTTATCATACTAATCCCTATTATACTACCCGGAGTTTTAGTACCAGTTTCCGGGTGGTATCCCACTATCGGGAACTCCATTTATTTTTCTGCTGAAAAAGTGAAAAAAGAAACTAGAAATTCATCCATTTCTCTCCTCTTTTTTCTTTGATTTTATGATCTCATTGAAAATCGTATAAAGACATTCTCTATTTAATATAGCTATTTGTGCAAGTATTTTACGATTAAGAAGTAACTTATTCTTGTACAGATTTTTCAATAATCTGCTATAACTACAGTATATCCAACTCCCTCGAATTGCTGCATTTATTCGACTGATCCACAAACGACGAAAATATATTTTCTGCCTATCTCTATCCCGATGAGCCGAAACCGAAGCTTTAATTTTATGTTGCGTAAGAGTTCGCATAGGTCTTGAACGAGACCCTCGAAAATTTGATGCAAATGAACGAATTTTTGTTCTGTGTCTCTGCGCTGTATATCCTCGTTTAACTCTAATCATTGAATCAAAAACTTTGATGAATAATTAATTTTTTGATGAATAACTAAACGGATTTCTTTTTTTTCCATTATCTTTTTTTCGGTTATTCTCTTTTCTTGCCTAATCTGTCTGTTAATAACAAAACGTATTTTTCCGATGTATAAAATAAGGATTTTAATGGCTTTTGCTACTATAACCCTCCCAACCACCATTCTTTTTTTTTCTAGGTATTTCACTTCGAAATAATAAATTGTCTTGATACTGGATATCAAGTATGAAAAAGAATATAGAATATCAAAAAAAAACAAAGTGAATAATATTAATATAAATGGATCAAGAAAAAGTGGGTTTCTTCGTTTCTATGGCTACTTCTTAAACGGCGAGGTCCCCTCTATACACCGGAGCCCCCCCTTTTTTTTTTTATTTAATCAATGCTATTGTTAACTTGTACAGTTCATACCCTTTGGCTCTACCCGTGAGTTATCTAGTAATAGATCTTTCACAACAAAATCTAACTATACAGTAACGGTATTTAAGTACGAGGATTTGCTGGGTAGCTGACCCTGTTAGTCCGTTCTTGCACCTGTAAGAGTAAGGTCAGAATCTTTCTGTTTAAAAAAAAACTGGGGTTTTCCCTGCTTAATGGATAACCATTTGTCACCAATGGGAAGTCTTTCTCATCTTCAATTTCAAATTGAGGTGATTGGATTTACACCAATGTAAACCATAAATTTGATACACAATAGAAGGATAGATATGATAGATTTCTTTTTAAGTTAAATAAATAAAGTAAATGGAATTTTTCCATTCTATCCTATTCATCGTTACTTATCACTGAAAATGTCTTTCCTTTCTTTTGTCTTAGTCCATGATCGGAACGAGTCGCACATACACCCTAGTACATGTTCCTCGACGCTGAGGGCATCCCCGAAGAGCAGGGGATTTCGTGACATTTCTAATCGGCTGTCTTGTCTTTCTAATAAGTTGTTTAATAGTTGGCATTTTGGGTCATACGCATAATGAGTTGGTTTAGATCAATCCTAACTCGATGATTATGAATTACTTCTATTTCATATGAATTTTATAGGAATAGATTTTAAAATATTCCATTTAATTGGATAAAGGTAAGAAGAACAAATCTTAAATCATGGATTTTCGTGGAATGTCTGCTAATCTTTTATTCAAAAAAATAATCCTCATACTCCTCCTCAACTATATTATCAATAATTCCATAAATTTTTGCTTTTGTTGGTGACATAAACATTTGCAATTTCATGTCTCTGTATACAGTCTGTTGGGATTTTTCCGTTATTTTTGCCAATTGTTGTATGACAGTAAGGGTCAGTTTCTTCAGCTCCCTCATGTCTTTGAAAATGTCTGACCCCCTTGTCCTCAAATAGTCAGTACGGGGTTCATGTAGCATTATCCTAGAGTGAGGGGTTGCTGCACGCTTTTCCTTTGCTCCTCCGGCCAGAATAAAAGATGCCATTGAAAAAGCGCTTCCCACGCACACCGTACTTACATCTGGCGTCACATATTGCATAGCAGTATACAGAGATACTCCAGAGCCTAGCCCCCCTCCCGGAGAGTTTATAAAAAGAAGAAAGTCTTTTTCTGGTTCCGCTACACTGAAATGTGTTAGAATACCCATAAGTGTACCTGCTAACCGAGTATTGAGCTCACCGAATAAAAAAAGAAACCTTTCATGATACATTCGGGTGTATAGATCAACATAAGGTTTAGCCTTACTTTTACGTTTATCTTCAACTTTATCTTCATCCTTTTCTTTATCTTCAAGCCTATCTTTATATTCAAAAAGATCTCGATCCCTCTCTTTATCTTCAAAAACATCTTGATCTCTATCTTTATCTTCAACTTGATCTTGATCTTTATCAAATGAAAATGGTACTTTTGGAACTCCAACAGGCATAAAAAAATGATTAATTGGTTTTTTTAGTTTACCTCACTTTGATGTGGAAGCGTAAGAATGGTTTTAGTCTCCTAATAATATCGGTCTTTATTCTATATTTATCTCTAGATTGAATAAGTTCATAAACCAAAATCAGAAATAAAAGAAGATCAAATAAATAAAGGAAAATAATTACGAATAAGTCCTTTTAATGATAAACAAATATGCCCGTATTCACTCATATAAAATAGGGTCAACTCCCTTACTTCCCTTCCACCATTGCGTATTGTTACTTATCGGGTATAGAATAGATCTGCTTCTTTTTCTTTCTACTAAATAGAATTGTTCCATTATTAAAAAAAGACTGGAATAAATGTAAATCCTTTCCCCGAGATAATCCACTGAAAATGAGAAGGAAGTCCATAGCATAGTTTTTTCCAGTGCAATAAAGTTACATAGTGTCCATTTTTTTTTTTAAGGGGTATTTCCATGGGTTTGCCTTGGTATCGTGTTCATACCGTCGTATTGAATGATCCGGGCCGTTTGATTTCTGTTCATATAATGCATACAGCTCTAGTTGCTGGTTGGGCCGGTTCGATGGCTCTTTATGAATTGGCGGTTTTTGATCCTTCTGACCCTGTTCTTGACCCAATGTGGAGACAGGGCATGTTCGTTATACCCTTCATGACTCGTTTAGGAATAACCGATTCATGGGGTGGTTGGAGTATCGCAGGGGGAACGATAACAAATCCGGGCATTTGGAGTTACGAAGGTGTGGCCGGGTCACATATTGTCTTTTCTGGCTTGTGCTTCTTGGCAGCTATCTGGCATTGGGTCTATTGGGATCTAGAAATTTTTACCGATGAACGTACGGGAAAACCTTCTTTGGATTTGCCAAAAATTTTTGGAATTCATCTATTTCTTTCAGGTGTGGCTTGCTTTGGTTTTGGTGCATTTCATGTAACAGGATTGTATGGTCCTGGAATATGGGTGTCTGATCCTTATGGACTAACTGGAAGAGTACAACCTGTAAATCCTGCGTGGGGTGTGGAGGGTTTTGATCCTTTTGTTCCAGGGGGAATAGCCTCTCATCATATTGCAGCAGGGACATTAGGCATATTAGCGGGCCTTTTCCATCTTAGTGTCCGCCCGCCTCAACGTTTGTACAAAGGATTACGTATGGGAAATATTGAAACCGTTCTTTCCAGTAGTATTGCTGCTGTCTTTTTTGCAGCTTTTGTTGTTGCTGGAACTATGTGGTACGGTTCGGCAACCACCCCGATTGAATTATTTGGTCCCACTCGTTATCAATGGGATCAGGGATATTTCCAGCAAGAAATATTTCGAAGAGTGAGTGCTGGACTAGTCGAAAATCAAAGTTTATCAGAAGCTTGGTCTAAAATTCCTGAAAAATTAGCCTTTTATGATTACATCGGAAATAATCCGGCAAAAGGGGGATTGTTTAGAGCGGGCTCAATGGATAATGGGGATGGAATAGCCGTTGGGTGGTTAGGACATCCTATCTTTAGAGATAAGGAGGGGCGGGAACTTTTCGTACGTCGTATGCCTACTTTTTTTGAAACATTTCCAGTTGTTTTGGTGGATGGAGACGGAATTGTTAGAGCCGATGTTCCTTTTAGAAGGGCGGAATCTAAATATAGTGTGGAGCAAGTCGGTGTAACTCTTGAGTTCTATGGCGGTGAACTCAATGGGGTTAGTTATAGTGATCCTGCTACCGTAAAAAAATATGCTAGACGTGCTCAATTAGGTGAAATTTTTGAATTAGACCGTGCTACTTTGAAATCCGATGGTGTTTTTCGCAGCAGCCCGAGGGGTTGGTTTACTTTTGGTCACGCTTCGTTTGCTCTTCTCTTCTTCTTCGGACACATTTGGCATGGTGCTAGAACCTTGTTCAGAGATGTTTTTGCTGGTATTGACCCAGACTTAGATGCTCAAGTGGAATTTGGAGCATTCCAAAAACTTGGAGATCCAACTACAAGAAGACAAGTAGTTTGATACAACATTGTTCTTTTTTTTTTTTTTCTATTTTTTTTAATTTCCCATGGGTTACCAACTAAATCTTGATTTGAATGGCTGCCCTTTCTTTGATTCTTGCTCTTTCTTTATCTGGGAGACGGTCCCTAATAAACAGGTATGAAAGCTATAATTGTAAACCACAATGAAATCTATGGAAGCATTGGTTTATACATTTCTTTTAGTCTCGACTTTAGGAATAATATTTTTCGCTATCTTTTTTCGAGAAACGCCTAAAGTTCCAACTAAAAAGGTGAAATGATTTTTGAGTATCTAAATTGAATTGAAGCAACGAGCCCCCCAATATTGGGGGACTCGTTGCTTCAACTAGTCCCCATGTTCTTCGAATGGATCTCTTAGTTGTTGAGAGGGTTGCCCAAAAGCAGTATATAAGGCATACCCAGTAAAACTTACAAGTAAACCAGATATAGAGATGGCAACTAGGGTTCCTGTTTCCATTATTGTAAGATTTCAAGACCACAATGGATCTACGATAAGATCATTTATTTAAAGCGGAATCGTATACATTTATTTAAAGCGGAATGGTATACAAAGTCAACAGATCTCAATGAATACAAAATAGGATTTATGGCTACACAAACTGTTGAGGGTAGTTCTAGATCTGGTCCAAGACCAAGACGAACTCGTGCAGGGAATTTATTGAAACCGTTGAATTCGGAATATGGTAAAGTAGCTCCTGGGTGGGGAACCACTCCTTTGATGGGTGTCGCAATGGCTCTATTTGCGATATTTCTATCTATTATTTTGGAGATTTATAATTCTTCTATTTTACTGGACGGAATTTCTATGAATTAGATTCACAAGAACAGATAACTAACTTTTCGATACAAAGTGATTAGGTCTTTTTTTTTTAGCCCATTATTTGGATTTGGTAGTTCGACCGTGGAATTTCTTCGTTTCTGTATTTCCGGAATATGAGTGTGTGATTTGTTTTAATTGATCCTATTAATAGCACAGAGAATCATTCTGTCATCTTGATAGAGATGGTTTTAACCCGTCAGATATTTATTATAGTATCTGGAACACGGAATATATGAAATACATTATATTATAAAGTATTAGGACTATGATTCATACTTAATTGAATATTCAGACCTCGCAGCCGGACTTGAAAAAATCTTTCAAAGAGTCTTTTATATTAAATCGAAATATTTTTATTTTTTTTTATCAAAAAAAAAAAGACAAACGTTTCTTTGGATTCTTTTTTGCATTATATCTATTCATTGAATAAGTGATGATCCAACAGTTCTTACTCAAGGTATTTTTGGACATAGATTGCATTGCAGGTTTTATTGAATCATCGCGGTTTTGGTATGAATCTTAGGTCTTTTTTGAATCGATTTATAGGGTCTTAACAAAAGAATTTCTATCACTAATAAAGAAAACGGGAGCAAAACCACATTAAAAAAAAAAAAAAAAATCAAAGAAAAATAAAATGAAGTAAATAGAAGTCAATAGAACGCTCAAGAGGCCTAAAACGATCCACGTAAAGACTAGTGAGCCAACTTGATATTTTGGCATTATAACCACAAAGATTCCTATTTTTCTTTTTTTCCGTATCTTTAGAGAATATTGAGAATCATATAATTAAGTTAAAAGGTTAAAAAAAACCTCTATTACACATATCCGTCATAACCAATATTTGGGTATTTGCCTTTGAGCCATACGAGATGAAATTCTCATATATGGTTCTCGGGGGGGGCGAGTCCTCGTGGTTTACCTATCTCAATAAAGTCTATGATTGGTTCGAAGAACGTCTTGAGATTCAGTCGATTGCAGATGATATAACTAGTAAATATGTTCCTCCTCATGTTAACATATTTTATTGTTTAGGAGGAATTACACTGACTTGTTTTTTAGTCCAAGTAGCGACGGGATTTGCTATGACTTTTTACTATCGCCCGACCGTTGCTGAGGCTTTTGCTTCTGTTCAATATATAATGACTGAAGCTAACTTTGGTTGGTTAATCCGATCAGTTCATCGATGGTCAGCAAGTATGATGGTCCTAATGATGATCCTGCACGTCTTTCGTGTGTATCTCACCGGTGGCTTTAAA